TGCATTAGAGTTCGATAGTACATGCCCTGATCTCTCAAAAAATCTCTTTTCTCTTCAATGTATGCAATGAGAAATTGAAACAATGTTTTTTTTGATAATTCCTGATAAACATCCTCTCCAGATAAAATACCCCATTAGATAGCTATAGCTGTATAACAATTTAACTTATGCTCTAGGGTTTACATATACTCATTTTTGCTGTTATAATTGAAAATTAAAAAAAAAAAATACTGATTAATTCGAAATCTATTTGAATTTTCCGATATCATTAGGAAAACACAATTTGAGATTCAAATCCAAGAATGGTTTATAAATTTATAGTTAATAGTTAATGGTTCGAATTTGTCCTGAATTTGAACTTTTGTAACTGAAAATACACATTTGCTTTTTCAATAGAACTCACTATGAAAAGATTTTCATCTAGTTTGGCTCGTTTGGGCGGCATGGCCGAGCGGTAAGGCGGGGGACTGCAAATCCTTTTTCCCCAGTTCAAATCCGGGTGTCGCCTGATCAACAAAAAAGTCGAAATCCCTCCTTTTTTGACTCTGCCGCAGTGATTTCATTATTATTAGTGAACAAAAATAGAAAACTTTCTTCATTTTTATAGAAATAGGGGACAGAATTTACATGGATATAGTAAGTCTCGCTTGGGCTGCTTTAATGGTAGTCTTTACATTTTCCCTTTCACTCGTAGTATGGGGAAGAAGTGGACTCTAGAGCCATTGAGTTAAGGAATCAACCTGTATCAATTGTTTTGTAGATCGTTTTGCAAAGCCTTTTTTTAATAATTTAATAATTTAATAATTTAATAACTAGTTAATTAATTAAATTAACTAGTTAAGTTTAAGTTATTCATTTCAATTAATTATAAATTTTAGTTAGTAATAAATTATTTCATTAATTGAAATAAGTTCAATTAAGATCAGAAAAATGAAAAGAAAAAGACTTTTTTTTATTCTATTCTATTGGATTTTAGTCTAAGAATGTATTCTCTAGAATATTTGATAGAATAATATAGATGAATTATATGAATCTTTTTTTTTTCTTTTCAATTAAAATCAAATAAATATTGCAAAAATTCCCACGTTCGTATTTACTGTATTTACTAAAGTATGGAAAAAGAATACAAAGAGTAAGATTCGATGTCTTCTCTTATCTCTTATCAGAATGATATTTGAACAATAAAGCAATAGCAATAAAGGGACCTTTTTATTTCCGTTTTTCATTCTATTGATTGGAATTGATATCGACTTTTTTTTTTAGAAAGATAATATTTTGATTACTCTATATTAAGATATTAAACTATACACTACAATATTAATAGTAGTATAGTATGATAGAAAGAACTAGATAAATCTTTCTTTCTACCATACTAGCAGCCTCGTAGCATACTGCCGAGTCTAATCCATTTGTTTCATTTAAGACATAAAATGGAAATCTTCTTTTTCAACGATAATCAAATTTTATGGAAATTAATCACTTTGACTGACCGTTTTTACATAGATTATAAGTAAAAAAGCAGTAGGAACGAGAATGAAGAGTGCAGTAGCAATAAATGCGAGAATATTTACTTCCATAATTTCATCCTTTCGATTTTTTGCTTCATAATACCTCGGGATTTAATCCCATAGAGATGAGAAAATTTTCGCTTGTAAATTCAATGGTATGAATTCGATTTCGATGATATCGAATCGGATCAATATCATGAATAACGATATTTGACCTATCAACTGAATTCATCGTCGAGAATTGAATAGTATAACATAAGAAGATCTTTTATCCACACCGAATCCAAAATTCGATTCTTGATCCAATCAAAGGATTTCCGTTGTTTTAGTTATCATCTATCATTCTTTTTTATAACCTACAGCTTTCCGTGTATAATCACCTGACGAAATATCATCTGATTACTTTTCCTCTTCCATTGTTTCTAAAAAAAGTTTCTAAATAACCTCCAAAAAATACTAGAAAAGAAATAAACAAATTTTATTTTTCCGAAAACAAAGAAAGAAAGTGTGTTAAAGACGAATCCCGGTATAAATAAAAAAGTCTAATCTTTCATCAAATCCAATTGACTTGTTATTTTGTTATTTAGAGTTTGCTCTTTTTTCGACATCAACAGTTATTTTTTCAATTAGCTTATTCATTATTTCTCTAGGTAAGAATTTATTTTAGTAATATTTTGATTAATATACTCTTTCCTTGGATTAAAAAAGTGTTAATCCTTTTGTATCGTACAAACGAAAAATCCATTTATATATGGTTTCTTGGAAAGATATCGTATTGCATTCTATTACATAGACAGACGAAGAGCAATCAAAAAAACCATAGACCTTTAGATTATCTTTTGGAATCTTGAATATGATGGATGCTATCAATAATTGGAACAATTCACATATGTCTCTCTACTAGCACTCGGTACTAGTTGAAGTAATGACAATTCCCATATTTGTTTGTGAGAAAGGAAAAAAGATACTATTGGAAATGAAATTCTGCGATT